CTACTGATCCAGGCAGTAACATTTTTTTCAATTCATTCCATTTGAATTGGTATTTTATCCGTCACAGTTGTTGCGAAGAGACCTCTCCAATAATAAGTCTTGGACAGTTTATTTGTCAAAATGTGTGTATAGATAAAAACAGACCGCACCAAAAATCCGGTCAAGTTATATTTGTTCAAGGGGATTCTGTAATAATACGATCAGCTAAGCCTTATTTGGCTACCCCGGGAGCAACTGTTCATGGCCATTATGGGGAAATTTTTTACGAAGGAGACACATTAGTTACATTTATATATGAAAAATCGAGATCCGGTGATATAACGCAGGGTCTTCCAAAAGTGGAACAGGTGTTAGAAGTACGTTTGATTGATTCAATATCGATAAATCTCGAAAAGAGGATTGAAGGTTGGAATGAATGTATAACAAGAATTCTTGGCATTCCTTGGAGATTCTTGGTTGGTGCTGAGCTAACTATAGTGCAAAGTCGTATCTCTTTGGTTAATAAGATCCAAAAGGTTTATCGATCCCAGGGGGTGCAGATTCATAATAGGCATGTAGAGATTGTTGTACGTCAAATAACATCAAAAGTGTTGGTTTCAGAAGACGGAATGTCAAACGTTTTTTCACCCGGAGAACTAATTGGATTGTTACGAGCCGAACGAGTGGGACGAGCTTTGGAAGAAACAATTTGTTACCGAGCCATCTTATTGGGAATAACAAGAGCATCTCTCAATACTCAAAGCTTCATATCGGAAGCGAGTTTTCAAGAAACTGCTCGAGTTTTAGCAAAAGCAGCTCTACGGGGACGTATCGATTGGTTGAAAGGTTTGAAAGAAAACGTTGTTTTGGGGGGGATGATACCTGGCGGGACCGGATTCAAAGGATTCGTGCATCCTTCAAAACAATATAACAAGATTCCTTTGGAAACAAAAAAAAAGAATCAATTTGATGGAGAAATGAGAGACATTTTGTTTTACCACAGAAAATTGTTTGATTATCCCCCTTCAAAGGATTTCCACGATACATCAGAACAACCATTTATCAGATTTTATGATTGCTAAGAAAGGATTCATCCCTTATCACTACTTTCTTTGATTTGGTGCAGTCATTTGATTTAATAATAAAAAGATAAATGTCTAGAAAAGAATAGAATTGCTTGGGTCGTGACTCTACGTCCAATTTATAGAGTAGAGTAGAAGGTTCCATCGGAACAACCTTTTATTTGAGTTCAGGGTTCCTCGTTTCTTAAAAAAAAAGGGGGTGTGGGGAGAAATGACAAGAAGATATTGGAACATCAAGTTAGAACAGATGATGGGGGCAGGGGTTCATTTTGGTCATGGTACTCGGAAATGGAATCCTAAAATGGGACCTTATATCTCTGCAAAGCGTAAGGGTATTCATATTACAAATCTAACTCGAACTGCTCGTTTTTTATCAGAAGCTTGTGATTTGGTTTTTGAGGCAGCAAGTAGAGGAAAACAATTCTTAATTGTTGGTACCAAAAATAAAGCAGCTGATTCAGTAGCCTGGGCTGCAATACGGGCTCGGTGTCATTATGTTAATAAAAAATGGCTCGGTGGTATGTTAACGAATTGGTCTACTACAGAAACGAGACTTCATACGTTCAGGGACTTGAGAATGGAACAAAAAACAGGGAGACTTAGCCGTCTTCCAAAAAGAGATGCAGCCGTGTTTAAAAGACAATTATCTCGTTTGCAAACATATCTGGGCGGGATTAAATATATGACAGGTTTACCCGATATTGTAATCATCGTCGATCAGCACGAAGAATATACAGCTTTACGAGAATGTATCGCTTTGGGAATTCCAACAATTTGTTTAATTGATACAAATTGTGACCCTAATCTAGCAGATATCTCGATTCCAGCGAATGATGATGCTATATCTTCAATCCGATTAATTCTTAACAAATTAGTATTCGCAATTTGTGAAGGACATTTTAGCTATATAAGAAATCCTTGATTAATAATATTAATAATATGATAAATAACCTACTTCGCAACTCTCATATATTTTTAAGTTGATTGCTATTTCTGAATTTTTAAAAACAAACTAAATAAGAGTAACCGGGATATTATGTGATTAGTTACTATTCAAAATAGTAATCTTAGTTGGTATTCAAAATATCAGATTCAAGTAGGCAAAGAGATGGTCGAATCAAAAAAAAATTAAGGGTCAATTTTTTTATTTTAGGGGGTAATATGAATTTTCTAGTAAACACATTAACACTAAAAGGCTTGTACGATGTATCGGGTGTGGAAGTAGGCCAACATTTCTATTGGCAAATAGGTAGTTTCCAAGTCCATGGCCAAGTACTTATGACTTCTTGGGTTGTAATTGCTATCTTATTAGGTTCGGCTACTATAGCTGTTCGCAACCCACAAACCATTCCGAGTGGGAGTCAAAATTTCTTCGAATATGTTCTTGAATTTATTCGAGATGTTAGTAAAACTCAAATTGGAGAAGAATATGGTCCGTGGGTTCCTTTTATTGGAACTATGTTTCTATTTATTTTTGTTTCTAATTGGTCAGGAGCTCTTTTACCTTGGAAAGTCATACAATTACCTCATGGAGAGTTAGCTGCACCCACGAATGATATAAATACTACCGTTGCTTTGGCTTTACTCACGTCAGTGGCATATTTCTATGCGGGTCTTACAAAAAAAGGATTGGGGTATTTCGGTAAGTATATTCAACCAACTCCAATCCTTTTACCGATTAACATCTTAGAAGATTTCACAAAACCTTTATCACTTAGTTTTCGACTTTTCGGGAATATCTTAGCTGATGAATTAGTCGTTGTTGTTCTTGTTTCTTTAGTCCCTTTGGTGATTCCTATACCTGTTATGTTCCTTGGATTATTTACAAGTGGTATTCAAGCTCTTATTTTTGCAACCCTAGCCGCGGCTTATATAGGGGAATCCATGGAAGGCCATCATTGAAATAGAAAGGAATAGCAAAACAAAAAAAAGTAGGATATTAGAGAGTTGCAAAAAAAGAGAAAAGAGCGAAGGATCCCCGTTTTAGTTTATTTTATTTACGGAGTGGACAAACAAAACTAGTAAAAAATAATAACTAACAAATTGTATGAACATAAATTAATATAATAATACTTGTATGAGATGATTTGGACTAATCAATTTGTGTAGTTAGATTAGATCCGTTGAAATAATGATAAACAAAAAGGTAATAAAAAAAGTAAACTCTTGGAGATATTTCGAGAATTGATTCTCAAACCCTATCCTCTTGAATCAAAGATAAACAGTTGGGTTTACGTTATGGAAGAAAGACATGTATATGTGATATTACATATTGCTGGGTATATATGACTTAAAGATAGATTACTTTGACCTACTCCTCTCATTTTCAGCAATAGAATAGATGATTCACTAATACTATTATTTTAACTAGAAGTTCTTAGTTACTTCTATTGGATTGAATGAATCCTACGATGTAATAATTAAGTCATAATTGGTTAGGTAGTTGTATCATTAACTATTTCTTTTTTTGGTACGAGGAACTTATCATGAATCCACTTATTTCTGCCGCTTCTGTTATTGCTGCTGGGTTGGCTGTAGGACTTGCTTCTATTGGACCGGGGGTTGGTCAAGGGACTGCTGCGGGCCAAGCTGTAGAGGGTATCGCGAGACAGCCTGAGGCGGAGGGCAAAATACGAGGTACTCTATTACTTAGCCTAGCTTTTATGGAAGCTTTAACAATTTATGGACTCGTTGTAGCGTTGGCCCTTTTGTTTGCGAATCCCTTTGTTTAATATTAGAAATATAAAATCTATATTTATTGCCTTGGACTTGTCGTTTGATTTTTCAAATTATATCAAGATTTCGTTCGTAGAATTATGTCGTCGTTGACAAAAGAAAATAACCTACGGGAAGGTTGGATTTGCGGATGAGGAATTAATATCCCGCCTCGCTTTCATCCTTCCCGTTCCTACTCCAAGAGAAACTAAGTATTGAAACAAGGGGATAGTTCACATAAATAAAATCCATTTCACAATTTCTCATTTCACAATTTCTCAATAGGAACAGAACAAAAAAGGACTAAATAAAAAAGAGGTGCGAAGTGATACAAAAATGACTCTAGTCAATTTTTTAGTCGATCTAGTTAGTCTATCCATATGAGGAGATGATATGAAAAATGTAACCGACTCTTTCCTTTCTTGGGGCTACTGGCCATCCGCCGGGAGTTTCGGGTTTAATACCGATATTTTATCAACAAATCTAATAAATCTAAGTGTAGTGCTTGGTGTATTGATTTTTTTTGGAAAGGGAGTGTGTGCGAGTTGTTTATTTCAGGAATCGGCGGGATACAACCAGCTGTACCCTTTTCGTTCTAACTAGGAAATAAAAGAAAGGTGCACCATTGCGCGAATTACTTCGGACTAAATCTAAATAATTTATGTTTTATGGAAGAAACATAGCATTTCGTGATTCAATTCATTGGTAAAACCTACCTTGATTCTCTAGCAACCAATAACGCGAGACCCTTTAAATATAATATGGTTAAAACAAACTCTTTGAAGTCTAGATGCAGCGTGGTACTCTTTCTACCAATATGTTAATAAAGAGATGGTTCAAAATGAATATTTTATCGATAGATAACACTCCTATTGATAAATGATAAAACGATTTGAACGACTTATTTGTAACTTATTGTAAAAGAGGGCAAAATGTCCCTTTTTTTATTCAATGCTGAAGCGACAACCTATGTGTTATGTATAAGTAATAAAAATTTTTTGCATTTTCAGAAACAAAAGAAACAACTTTGTTGACAATTACATATTTTTTGTCAAAAGAGTCCTCTAAATCTTTTTATTTGGTGCTAGTTTATATATTTTTTTTGAATATGAACAAAAAAAAGAGGGGACAGGCTCATTACATTATATTATATAAAAATTATAAAAATATATGGGCATGAGAGCCAAATGAATTGAAAGATTCATGTTTGGTTCGGGAAGGGGT